TACAGAAGAAGAAAGAAAAAGAGAAGAAGAAAAAGAGACGAAGGAAAGAACGGAGAAAGAGCGAATACAGATAGCAGAGGCCTGGGATACCATTCCAGTTACACAAGTAATAAGAGGTTGCATGTTACTAACTCAATCTATTTTTAGAAAATATATTGTATTACCTTCATTGCTAATTGCAAAAAATAGTGGACGCATGTTCCTATTTCAATTTCCCGAATGGTTTGAGGATTTACAGGAATGGAATAGAGAGATGCATGTTAAATGTACCTATAATGGTGTTCCATTATCCGAAACAGAATTTCCGAAAAATTGGTTGACAGACGGTATTCAGATAAAAATCTTATTTCCTTTCCGTCTGAAACCTTGGCACAAATCGAAACTACGATCATCTAAGAAAGGTTTAATGAAAAAGAAAAAAGAAAAAGATGATTTTTGTTTTTTAACAGTTTGGGGAATGGAAACTGAACTTCCTTTTGGTTCGCCCCGAAAAGGACCTTCCTTTTTGAAACCCATTTTTAAGGAAATTGAAAAAAAAATTGGAAAATTTAAAAAGAAGTCTTCTCGAGTTCTAATAGTTTTTAAAAGAAAAATAAAATTACTTCGAAAAGTTTTAAAAGAAACAAAAGAATGGGTTATCGAAAGTGTTATTTTTATAAAAAAAATAATAAAAGAACTTTCAAAAATTCTGTTATTTCGATTAACAGGAAGAGAAGTATATGAATCAAGTGAAATTAAAGAAGAAAAAGATTCTATAATAAGCAATCAGCTAATTCACAAATCGTTTAGTAAAATTGCATCTACGAATTGGACAAATTCTTCATTAACAGAAAAAAAAATCAAGGATTTGACTACTAAAACAAGTAGAATTCGAAATCAAATAGAAAGAATTATAAAAGAGCAAAAAAAAGTAACTCCAAGAATAAATAATATTAGTCTTAAAAAAACAAGTTATAATGCTAAAAGATTCGAAAAATGGCAAATATTCAAAAAAAGAAATGCTCAATTAATCTCTAAATTACCTCTTTTTTTGAAATTTTTCATTGAAAGAATCTACACAGATATATTTTTATGTATCATTAATATTCCCAGAATGAATACAGAACTTTTTCTTGAATCAACAAAAAAAATTATTGATAAATCCCTTTACAATAATGAAAGAAAACAAGAAAGAATTAATAAAATTAAAAAAAATCTAATTCCATTTATTTCGACTATAAAAAAGTCACTTGATAATATTAGTAATAGTCAAAAAAATTCACCTATTTTTTATGACTTATCCTACGTGTCACAAGCATATGTATTTTTCAAATTATCACAAATCCAAGTTAGTAACTCGTATAAATTAAGAGCTGTTCTTCAATCTCAAGGAATCCCCCCGCCTGAAATAAAGGATTCTTTTGAAACACAAGGAATGATTGATTCGAAATTAGGGGATAAGAAACTTCCGAGTTATGAAATGAATCAATGGAAAAAGTGGTTAAGAGGATATTATCAATACAATTTATCTCAGAGCAGATGGTATAGATTAATACCAGAAAAATGGCGCAATACAGTTCATCAGCGTAAAAAGGAAAATTTTAGCAAAAGGCATTCATATGAAAAAGACCAATTAATTGATTTCAAAAAACAAAAACAAATTGAAGTATATTCATTATCTAATCAAAAAAGAAAAGAGAATTTGCAAAAATACTATAAATATGATCTTTTATCATATAAATTTCTTAATTATGAAAATAAAACGGAATACTTTTTTTATAGATCTCCGTTTCAAGAACGTAAGAAGCAAGAGATTTCTTATAACACGCATAAAGAAAATATACTGAGGAACATCCCTATCGATAATTATCTAGGAAAGGTCCATATTCTATATATGGAAAAAACGGTCGATAGAAAATATTTTGATTGGAACATTCTCAATTTTGATCTTAAACAAAAAGGCGATATTGAGGCCTGGGTCAGCAATGGGAATCAAAATACTCAAATAATTCCTAAAAAAGATCTTTTTTACCTTATGATTCCAGAAATCAATCCACCAAACTCCGACAAAGTATTTTTTGATTGGATGGGAATGAATGAAAAAATGCTAAAGTGTCGCATAGCGAATTTGGAACCTTGGTTCTTCCCAGAATTTGTGTTACTTTATAAAGCATATAAAAGCAAACCTTGGTTTATACCAAGCAAATTACTTCTTTCAAATTTGAATAAAAATGAAAATAGTAGTGAAAATAAAAAAATAAATCAAAAGCAAAAAGTAAGTTTTTTGATACCATCGAATAAAAAGCATCGAAATCAAGGAGAAAAAAAACCCACAAGTCCAGGAAATCTTGGATCCGTTCTCTCACAACAAAAAGATAGTGAAGAAAATTATGCAAGATCAGACATGAAAAAGGGGAAAAAGAAAAAACAATACAAAAGCAGCGCGAGAGCAGAACTAGATTTCTTCCTGAAACGTTATTTGCTTTTTCAATTGAGATGGGACGATACTTTGAATCAAAGACTGATGAATAATGTCAAGGTATATTGTCTCCTGCTTAGACTGATAGATCCAACCCAAATTACTATACCCTCGATTCAAAATAGAGAAATGAGTTTGGATATAATGCTGATTGAGAAGAATTTAACTCTTAACCAATTGATGAAAAAGGGAATATTGATTATAGAACCTACTCGTCTGTTTGGAAAAAACGATGCACAATTTATTATGTATCAAACCATAGGTATTTCATTGGTTCATAAGAGTAAGCACCAAACTAATCAAAAATATCAAGAACAAAGATATGTTTCTAAGAAGAATTTTGATGAAACTATTTCATCACACCAAAGAATAACTGAAAATAGAGACAAAAATCATTTGGATTTGCTTGTTCCTGAAAATATTTTCTCGTTTAGACGTCGTAGAAAGTTGAAAATTCTAAGTTGTTTTAATTCAAAGAATAGAAATGGTGAAGATAGAAATCAAGTATTTTGGAATGCAAAGGACGTAAAAGACAGCAGCCAAGTTTCGCATGACAGTAACCATTTTGATAGAGAGAAAAATCAATTAATGAAATTAAAGCTCTTTCTTTGGCCTAATTATCGATTAGAGGATTTAGCTTGTATGAATCGTTATTGGTTTGATACCAATAATGGCAGTCGTTTCAGTATGTTAAGAATACATCTGTATCCACGATTGAAATTTTGACATTTCGTGGATAATACACTTTTTCTATATATTCTATACCCTATATATATAATAGGGTATATCAAAGCAAACAAATACATAGATCACATGTCTTGTCTCACATTTCATTCTAATATCCAATAGGAAATGAATAATGTCTCGATTAGATCTCGAAATGAATCAACAGAACCTTCTTTGTTTTAGGTCTAAATTCTTCGATGCGAAAATGTACCAATCCTTTTCTATCCCTATCTAAATCCAATTAGAAATTGGATTAATTGATTTGAATTCAGAAAATTAGGAGTTCATAAAGAAATTTGGATTAGATTATTGTATATACCAGATTCCAATTAATGGCATTATTATTACTGATCAATAAAATCCATATCTGTAAAAAGGGAAAGGGGATTTTTTTATGGTAACAAATTCATTCATTTCGGTTATTTCTCAAAAAGAAAACGAAGAAAACAGAGGGTCTGTTGAATTTCAAGTATTCAGTTTTACCACTAAGATAAGAAGACTTACTTCACATTTGGAATTGCACAAAAAAGACTCTTCATCCCAGAGAGGTTTGCGGAAAATTTTGGGAAAACGCCAACGACTGCTGGCCTATTTGTCAAAAAAAAATAGAAGACGCTATAAAGAATTAATTAGTGAGTTAAATATTCGAGAGATAAAAACTCGTTAATTTGAAGCGTGATACCATTTGAGCTTAGTCGTTTAAATTTTGATGAACTTCTTTTTACTTTCAGCAATGCATGGAAGAACGACTCGGGAAAAAACTTATGATTGCCCCAACTACAAGAAAAGACCTCATGATAGTCAATATGGGCCCTCACCACCCATCAATGCATGGTGTTCTTCGACTGATTGTTACTCTCGATGGTGAAAATGTTATTGATTGTGAACCAATACTGGGTTATTTACATAGAGGGATGGAGAAAATTGCGGAAAATCGAACAATTATACAATATTTGCCTTATGTAACGCGTTGGGATTATTTAGCTACTATGTTCACAGAAGCAATAACCGTAAATGGACCCGAACAGCTAGGCAATATTCAAGTACCTAAAAGGGCTAGCTATATCAGAGCTATTATGTTGGAGTTAAGTCGTATCGCTTCTCATTTGTTATGGCTTGGCCCTTTTATGGCAGATATTGGGGCACAGACCCCTTTCTTCTATATTTTTCGAGAACGAGAGTTAATATATGACTTGTTCGAAGCTGCTACCGGTATGCGCATGATGCATAATTATTTTCGTATCGGAGGAGTAGCTGCTGATCTACCTCATGGCTGGATAGATAAATGTTTGGATTTTTGCGATTATTTTTTAACCGCGGTTGCTGAATATCAAAAGCTTATTACGCGGAATCCTATTTTTTTAGAACGAGTTGAAGGCGTAGGCATTATTCGCGCAGAAGAAGCACTAAATTGGGGTTTATCGGGCCCAATGCTACGAGCTTCCGGAATACAGTGGGATCTTCGTAAAATTGATCGTTATGAGTCTTACGACGAATTTGATTGGGAGATTCAATGGCAAAAAGAAGGGGATTCATTAGCTCGGTATTTAGTACGAATCAGTGAAATGACAGAATCCATAAAAATTATCCAACAGGCTCTGGAAGGAATTCCAGGGGGACCCTATGAGAATTTAGAAATTCGACGCTTTGGTAGAATAAAAGACCCTGAATGGAATGATTTTGACTATCGATTTATTAGTAAAAAACCTTCTCCAACTTTTGAATTGGCTAAGCAAGAACTTTATGTAAGAGTCGAAGCACCAAAAGGAGAATTGGGAATTTTTCTGATAGGAGATCAGAGTGTTTTTCCTTGGAG